CCTATCACTTAGTTTTCGACTTTTCGGAAATATATTAGCCGATGAATTAGTAGTTGTTGTTCTTGTTTCTTTAGTACCTTTAGTGGTTCCTATACCTGTCATGTTCCTTGGATTATTTACAAGCGGAATTCAAGCTCTCATTTTTGCAACATTAGCTGCGGCTTATATAGGTGAATCTATGGAGGGTCATCATTGACTGTTTTTTGAAAGAGTCTTTTTTTAAGTTAGCCCAAGACAATGTATATATCATCTACTTAAAGTACTAGCAAAAACTATTGTGATATTAAGGAATTGTAATAAAAAAGGAAAGCGAGCTAAAAGCTCTTTTTCCTAAAATTTTCCTTGAATCCCTTGGTCTCAATTTAGGACGTGTGATTAAAATAAAAAAAAAGGATTAAAAAAATTTTTTTAGGGTGTTTTTTATAAGATTCTCACTTTTAGTCAATTTCATTCAATTCAACGATTGACCAAAATCCAATTTTAATAAATAAAAAATTGAATGAATCTCAATCAAATACTGATATTTATTTCTACCCAATGAAAGAATTCGTACATTTAGATTCCATCTATGTGGGATAATAATAAATAAGAGGAACAGAAGAATTTACAAAAAAACGCGATTCATAAAAAAAACGGGGTTGATTAAGAGAGGGAGGCGGTAGCTTTAGGTATATGTAATCGAATGGCTAGAATCCAATTCTTTTGGATGTTTCAAAGAAAAGTTATAGAATAGTTGGTTTACGTTATGTAAGAAACACAAGTATATGTGATATTTGATATTGACTAGGTATATATGAGTTAAAGACCCATCTAATCTGCCCCACTACTGTTGTGAATTTAGATTTAGATAGGGATTCCATTAAAAGTTCTTCCTTTTCATCTTTGACTGTGAATTGCATGAATAAAACGATGAAAAAAAAACGAAGGATTCAAAGGATGGTTCACAAAAAAGAAATGTAAGAAAAAAGTCGTGTCATATATATATTATGGATTTCAAAAAATACCGTGGATAGGAACTAATATCAAATCTGATGGTTCAATAATATTATTATTTCAATTCAAGTTATTGGTTATTTTGGCTAGATGAATCTTAGCGATGACTTAATTAAGTCCTAAGTCATTGGATGATTGTATCATTAACTATTTCTTTATTTTGGTGCGAGGAACTTATCATGAATCCACTGATTTCTGCTGCTTCCGTTATTGCTGCTGGGTTGGCTGTTGGGCTTGCTTCTATTGGACCTGGAGTTGGTCAAGGTACAGCTGCGGGTCAAGCTGTCGAAGGTATCGCGAGACAACCTGAGGCAGAAGGAAAAATACGAGGTACTTTATTGCTTAGTCTGGCTTTTATGGAAGCTTTAACCATTTATGGCCTGGTTGTAGCATTAGCACTTTTATTTGCGAATCCTTTTGTTTAATCCTAGAAATCTGAAAATTACGGATTTTTTTCGTAGTTTATGGACTGGAACTCGCTCCTTGCTTTTTTGAATTCTATCAAGATTTCACTCCTACAATTATTCATTGGGACAATAATCCTTGGGAAGGACTAATTTGAGGATGGGGAATTAGCACATCGACTCGCTTTCTTCCTTCCCCTTATTTTTTTAGTTCAATGGAAACTTTTTTTTTAAGGAGTGTTGAAAAAAAAAAGGAGGTTTTTTGAAATTGACATCAAACTTGGTCTCAAATTCTAGCTTAATTCTTAATTCTAATAAGTCTCATTATTATTGAAAATTTCCAATTTTTAATTTTTAAAAATCCATTTGTAAATAGAATAGATTTTTTATTCTGTTTACAAATATCCAAATAGGTAAATTGAATTAAATTAGAAATTATTAAATTCTATTTTATTTTTATTTTTAATAAAAATAAATCAAAAAAAAAAAAATAGGATAAATGATAAATAAATAGAAGAAGTGATACAATAAAAAAAAAAGGACAGAGTTCTTTTTTTTAGTTTAGCTATAAGAGGAGATTATATGAAAAATGTAACCGATTCTTTCGTTTACTTGGGTCACTGGCCATCCGCCGGGAGTTTCGGGTTTAATACCGATATTTTAGCAACAAATCCAATAAATCTAAGCGTAGTCTTTGGTGTATTGATCTTTTTTGGAAAGGGAGTGTGTGTGAGTTGTTCATTTCAAGAATAGGCTGGATTCACCCAGTGGCACTATAACTAGGAAAGAGTGCATGATCCCGCGAATTACTTCTGAATAAAATAAATTAAATAAAAAAAATCATATTTTAGAACCATAGCATTTCGTGATTCTTTGGTAAATCTACTTTACTTTGATTCTCTATCAACCAAAAATCTGGGACCATTAACATGGTTAAAGCTAAACCGTTTGAAGTTCAGATGCAGTATGGTACTCTTTCTACTACTGTAGTGTAATTAAAAAATTAATACAAAAAAACGATTTTCAAAATGAATAGTTAGACTTTTTTTTCGATATAAAACATTCATGTCGATAAAATGATTTGAGTCCTTTTTTTTATAATG